AAAGATATTGAAACCCGTATAAAAGACCAGAATATTAGGAGGACTCTTTTGACTAAACAAAAAATCTATAATTGTCAACAAAGTTGTTTCTTTATCTTTTTTTTTTAATTTCAAATTTCTATTTCGAATATATATTTTCTTTTTTTTTCCTTTTTCTTCAAATCCAAAAAATTCCCCTTTTATACATAGGTCGTCGATTCGGCATTGGATAATAAAGGGCAAGGTGCCCCTTTCTTTTTCTAGTAAAAGGTTCAAATCATTTTATCGATATGAGTGTTCTATATCAGATAAATTACCAACTATATCATTGTTACAATATTTCAGTACTAACGTAGTGGTAGAAAGAATACCATGTTGTGCCTGGACTTCAAACAGTTTAGCCTTAACCATGTTAATAGTCTCACATTATTGGTTGATAGAGAATAAGAGTTTATTTACCAATAAGTCACGAAATGCTATAGTTCTTACATATGATTTATTTATTTAGTCAGAAGTAATTCGACGAGACCGTGCATTTTTTTTTTCTTTTTTTCTAGTATAGGATAAATGGGAAAAAAAGTGCAGCTGGTTGGATCCAACCTATTCTTGAAATATACAACTCGCACACACTCCCTTTCCAAAAAAAATCAATACGCCAAGCACTACACTTAGATTTATTAGATTTGTTGCTAAAATATCGGTATTAAATCCGAAACTCCCGGCGGACGGCCAGTGGCCCAAGGAAAGGAAAGGCTCGGTTACATTTTTCATATGTTCTCCTCTTATAGATAGGACTAACAAAAAACAGAGTTCTTTTTGTTTGTATCACCTCGCTCGCCCTTTTTTTAAAGTTTCCAATTAAGATACTTAATTAGGTTAGGTCCTAGGTCTCATGTCAATTGCGAAATATCTCCTTTGTTGAAAGACTTCCTAAAATAAAAGTAAAAAAGCCTTCCATGGTAGACGGGAAGGAAGAAAGCGAGCGAATCCACTAATTCCTCATCCTCAAATCAGTCCTTCCTGAGGTATTGTCTCAACAAATACATAATTGTAGGAGTAAAGTATTGATGTAATTCGCAGAAGCAAATGGCAACGAGTTAATAAAATACGAAAAGGGTATGTAACGTACTTTTTTATTTACATTTGAATTCTAGGATGAAATTAAACAAAAGGATTCGCAAATAAAAGTGCTAATGCCACAACCAGCCCATAAATTGTTAAAGCTTCCATAAAAGCTAGACTAAGCAATAGAGTACCTCGTATTTTACCTTCTGCTTCTGGTTGTCTTGCAATACCTTCTACAGCTTGGCCTGCAGCAGTACCTTGACCAACTCCAGGTCCAATAGAAGCAAGCCCTACGGCCAATCCAGCAGCAATAACGGAAGCGGCAGAAATCAGTGGATTCATGATAAGTTCCTCATACAAATAAAAAAAAGTTAATGATACAAGCAACCAATAAATTATTACTTAATTTGATCACTAAAATCTATCGAGTCGAAGTAACTAAAAACTTCGAATTAAAATAATAAATAATAGGGAGAACCTCTATAAAACTAGTATATATCTAATATCACATATACATTTGTTTCTTTCATAACGTAAACCCCCGTATTTTATATTGAATCGGATTCGAGAACCATTCTTCGAGGGGTCTGGGTGGACTTATAGACATTACATACATCTACAGACATTACATACATCTACCATGACCCATCCTTTTTTTTTCACAATTTCATAATATCGTCTATCCTTCCTCCTATAACTCTAGTCGTATATACATACGTATTTGTATCTATTATGTTCCCCAACCAAGAACCGAGTCGATTATCTTGAACCATCCATTTCCTGAATTGGGATAAGCTTAAAAAACTATTTCGAAAGGTAATCAATGATGACCCTCCATGGATTCCCCTATATAAGCCGCGGCTAAAGTTGCAAAAATAAGAGCTTGAATACCACTTGTAAATAATCCAAGAAACATAACAGGTATAGGAACTACTGAAGGTACTAAAGAAACAAGAACAACAACTACTAATTCATCAGCCAATATATTCCCGAAAAGTCGAAAACTAAGAGATAAGGGTTTTGTGAAATCTTCTAGGATGTTAATTGGTAACAGTATGGGGGTTGGTTGAATGTATTTCCCGAAATAACCCAATCCTTTTTTAGTAAGACCCGCATAAAAATATGCCACTGACGTGGGTAAAGCTAAAGCAACAGTAGTGTTTATATCATTCGTGGGGGCGGCTAACTCCCCATGAGGTAACTGTATGACTTTCCAAGGTAAAAGGGCACCTGACCAGTTAGAAACAAAAATAAATAGGAACATAGTTCCGATAAAGGGAACCCAAGGACCATATTCTTCTCCAATCTGAGTTTTGCTCAAGTCTCGAATAAATTCGAGGACATATTCGAAGAAATTCTGACCATCAGTCGGAATGGTTTGTGGATTCCGAACAGCTATGATGACTGAACCTAATAAGATAGCAATTACGACCCAAGAAGTGATAAGTACTTGGGCATGAATTTGTAAACCTCCTATTTGCCAATATAAATGTTGGCCTACTTCTACACCTGATATATCATATAATCCTTTGAGCGTTTTAATGGAACATGGTATAACATTCATATTGTCCTCGGACAGAAACTTTAAATAAAGGAATTATTTTGATTCAACCACCTCTTTCTCAACTCATCTACTTAAATCATTAATCATATATTTATATTTAGGATATCAAGAAATCACATAAAGAATATAAATATCCCTATTTTCTCTTTTTTTATCCAAGACAAGAATAGTAACCGATTCAATAAATCTATGAAATTCCCAACTAATCTTATTATTCTTAATCATAACATAATCATAATCAACAACTTCTTATATAGCTAGAACGGCCCTTACAAATTGCGGATACTAATTTGTTAAGAATAAATCGGATTGAAGCTATAGCGTCATCGTTGGCTGGAATCGAAATATCCGCGAAATGTGGGTTACAATTTGTATCGATTAAACAAATCGTCGGAATCCCCAAAATGACACATTCTCGAAGAGCCGTATATTCTTCTTGCTGATCGACGATGATTACAATATCGGGCAACCCCGTCATATATTTAATCCCACCCAGATATGTTTGCAAAGTGGATAATTTTCTCTTCAACATGGAAGCATCTCTTTTGGGAAGACCATTGAGTTTCCCCATCTTTTGTTCTGCTCTTAAGTCCCTAAACTTATGCAGCCTCGTTTCTGTAGTAGACCAATTTGTTGACATACCCCCAAGCCATTTTTTATTAACATAATGACATCGAGCCCTTTTTGCAGCTGATGCTACTGAATCTGCTGCTTTATTTTTGGTACCGACGATTAAGAAATTTTTTCCCCCACTTGCTGCATCAAAAACTAAATCACAGGCTTCTGATAAAAAACGAGCAGTTCTAGTAAGATTTGTAATATGAATACCTTTGCGCTTTGCAGAGATGTAAGGGGCCATTCTAGGATTCCATTTCTTAGTACCATGACCAAAATGAACTCCTGCTTCCATCATCTCTTCCAAATTGATGTTCCAATATCTTCTTGTCATTTTTCCCACACTTTCTCTTTTTTTTTTTTGAACAAAATTGTTCCGACGGAACCTTCTACCGGAATTGACCATTGATACATAGCCACAACATTCATTTTATTTTTTTTGAATTATTTTATTTATTACCAAATAAATAACTAGAAAGTAAAAGGGATGAATATCCTATTAGAAATTAGGAAATCGCGTAAATGATTTTTCTGGTGTCTCATGGAAATTGTTTGGGACGCAAGAACAAAAAAATTCTTTCTGGTGTAACAAAATATCTCTCATTTCCAACTCGAATAGATTTTTCTTTTTGATTTCCAAATTAATGTTCTTGTCTTGCCTTAAACGATACACTAATTTTTTGAATCCGGTACCAACAGGGATAATACCCCCCAGAACAACATTTTCTTTTAGGCCCTTCAACCAATCAATACGACCTCGTAGAGCAGCTTTTGCTAAAACTCTAGCAGTTTCTTGAAAACTTGCTTCGGATATGAAACTTTGAGTATTCAGGGATGCCTTCGTTATTCCCAATAAGATTGCCCGATAACAGAGCGTTTGGTCTAAAGCGCGCCCTGCTCGTTCCGCTCGCAACAATATGATTAATTCTCCAGGCAAAAAAACATTAGACATTCCGTCTTCTGAAACCAACACTTTTGATGTTACTTGACGTACAATAATCTCTATATGTCTATTATGGATCTGTACCCCCTGGGATCGATAAACTTTTTGGATCTTATTAACCAAAGAGATACGACTTTGGGCTATGGTTAGCTCGGCTCCAATCAAGAATACCCAGGGAATTCCAAGAATTCTTGGTATATGTCCGTTCCAACCTTCAACTCTCCTTTCAAGGTTCATCGATATTGAACCAATCGAACGAACTTCTAAGATTTGTTCTACTTTTGGAAGACCCTGTGTTATGTCACCAGATCGGGATTTTTCATAGATAAATGTAACTAATGTATCCCCCTCATAAAGGGTTTCTCCATAATGTCCATGAACAGTTGCTCCTGGAGTGGCCAAATAGGGCTTAGCTGCTCTTATAACTAAAGAGTCGACATGAACAATTAAAATTTGACCAGATTTTTTTATGTGTGGTCCATATTTAAATAGACATACATTTTCACAAAGAAATTGTCCAAGACTAATTATTGTGGATGTCTCTTCCCAATAATTGTGTTGGAGAAAGCACCGATTTAAATGGGATGGATTCAAAATGATGTTACTGCATGAATCGGGATTATAATTAGAAATCCTTTTATTTTCATCTATTAAAGCATAATAAAATACTTGAAGTACTTGGAAAGTCTGTTTCAAATTGTCACGTATCAAATATTTATTGAACAAGATCTGATTATGAGTTATTAAATGGAAAGATAAATAAAAATTCACTATTTTAAGTACAATAGTACCTAAGGGACCCAACAAATCCCTAATTGGGGTTATGGGGTCCGA